AAATTCGTTGGATCGAATACTTTCTACCATAGTAGATTAGTTCAAAAAGTTATTTTAAAGAACAAAATCAATAAAAAAAAATGCCTAGATAACAACAGTATAAAAACTAATCCGTTATTTCTTTCATCGCCCCAAACATGTTAATATTGCTACTGATTGTACGTAAATGTAACTCGTTGTTCAAACAACTATTCAAATTTCCTAAAGATCCTTGTAAGGCTTGTTGGAAAAGCCGTTGTTGTACTTGATGAATTGCTCTTTGTTGTTCAAAATGAATAGTTTGGTTTTTGTAATTTTCTAATTGTTCTAAAGTGATATAAGTGGAATGAATCAAATTCGCTTTTTCTCGTTCTATCTCAGAGTATCCATTAACTCGAAACTTATCTTTTTCCTTTTTTACTTTCTGTAAGTTAGCCTGGGCTGTTTCCAACTGTTCGATGGCTTTCCCACGTAGCTCTTCTGAATTTCGAATAGGATTCAAAATCCTCTGTTTTCGATTATCTAATAAATCACTTAATGAAAGTGGATGATTTTTCCATTTCAAAACTTACATGATCCCTTCCCGAACCAAACATGAGTCTTTGAATTCATTTGGCTCTCACGCTCTTTTATCTTTTATTTATGTCATTCGCCATAATATTTTTTTTTGAATGAGCCTATCCTCTCTTCTCTTTGAATATTCAAAAAAAATTAAAACGAATCACTAATAATCCAATCCTATTCGAAGGACTCTTCTGAAAAATATGTAAAATTGTCAGCAAAGTTGTTTCTTTTTGTCTCATCCAAAAATTGAAAGCAGATGACTTTAATAGATAATATAGGTCATTGATCCAACATAATATAACATACATAATATAACATAATATAATATAAATATAATCAAAGTGAAACCCCTTTATTTCAAAATGAAAAAAAAAAAAAAATGAGTTTTATCATTTTATCGACATGAGTGTTTTACATCGAAAAAATTTCCAACTATTTATTTATTTTCTATTTTGAAAAAATTATAGTCACTCAACACCATAAAACGTATAGAACGTATAGATAGTGGTAGAAAAAAATACTATTAGCGGTTGAAAGAGTACCATGCTGCATCTGGACTTCAAACCACTTAGTTTTAGCCATGTTAATAACGGTCTACATGATTGGTTGATAGAGAATCAAAGTATATTTATCAAAATCAATAACGAAATGCTATGATTCTTCCATACGATTTATTCATTGATTTAGATCATTTATTTAGAAGTCATTCGCGACATCATGCACCAATTTATTCTAGTTTAATGAAAATAAAAGTACAGTTGGTTAAATCCAGCCTATTCTTGAAATAAACAACTCGCACACACTCCCTTTCCAATAAAAATCAATATACCAAGCACTACACTTAGATTTATTAGATTTGTTGCTAAAATATCGGTATTAAACCCAAAACCGGCAGATGGCAAAGAAACGAAAAGATCGATTATATTTTTCATATTATTTCCTCTTTATTTATTAGATAGAGTAGATAGAGAAACTAAAAAAAAAATAAAATAGAATAAAATAAAATAGAATAGATAGAATAGGAAGAGTGTCTTTGATTTCTAAAAAATCATCGAGTGAAAAAAAAAATATTCTAAATATTCTATAGTTTATATGGATTTGCAATTGAAATAAAAAAATTCTAGGTATTAGGTAAAAAAAAAAAAAAGTTTTTTTTCTTTTTTTCTCTTTGACTAAGAACTGGAAGGAATAAGGAATAAAGTAAGTTGGTGGGCAATATGAATTAGACATCCTAAAATAGAAAGTCCTTCCTTCCTATAGGTCATTTTATCCACGAATGAGAAGTGGATGGTAAGAGACCTGTTGTTTTCATATATTTTATGATGAAACAAAGGGATTCGCAAATAATAGTGCTAATGCAACAACCAATCCATAAATGGTTAAAGCTTCCATAAAAGCCAGACTCAGTAATAAAGTACCTCGTATCTTTCCCTCCGCTTCGGGCTGTCTTGCGATACCTTCTACAGCTTGCCCTGCAGCAGTCCCTTGACCCACTCCAGGTCCAATAGAAGCAAGCCCAACGGCCAATCCAGCAGCAATAACGGAAGCAGCAGAAATCAGTGGATTCATGATCAATTCCTCGAATAAATTGCTCGCATTATAGCATTTTAGTTAATAATACTCATCAATCAATGTACTTATTCCATCGCTAAATTATACAGTCGTTTTGTATAACGAAGAACTACGAATTGAAAAATATGATTGATGATAGAATCATCAGAACGATTTGATCGATATTTTGTTTTTCTATACTAATAATAATGAATAATAAAGTCCATATATAAAAAAAAAGAGAACCCATATTTTTATTCCATAACCTAAATGGTTAAAGTACTAAAATTCATCAAATTCAAGGGGATTCTAGAATCATTCTTGTTGAAATATCGCAACAAATTGGATTTTTTATATTTTGATAATTCTTTCTACTTTATAGAATTATAATCTAATAGTATGATGTAGTGATTCGATATTAGATAGTAATAGAAACAAATAAAATTTATTTTTCGTAATATTTTTTGGATATTACTTGATTCAATATATGAATATACTCGATCTTGTTTGACCCAGCCAGGTCAATTCTCTTTAACGTTCATTGTCTTCGCTATAATCTAGACTTTTTTTTTAGTTTAGTAGATTTAGTAGAAAAAAACTAGTCAATGATGAACCTCCAGAGATTCACCTATATAAGCCGCGGCTAAAGTTGCGAAAATAAGAGCTTGAATGCCACTTGTAAATAATCCAAGGAACATGACAGGTATTGGAATCACTAAAGGTACTAAAGAAACAAGAACAACAACTACTAATTCATCCGCTAATATATTCCCGAAAAGTCGAAAACTAAGCGATAAGGGTTTTGTAAAATCTTCTAAAATGTTAATGGGTAAAAGGATTGGAGTTGGTTGAATGTATTTACTGAAATAACTGAATCCTTTTTTGCTAAGTCCCGCATAGAAATATGCTAATGACGTGAGTAAAGCTAAAGCAACAGTTGTATTTATATCATTCGTGGGTGTGGCTAACTCCCCATGAGGTAACTGTATGATTTTCCAAGGAAAAAGAGACCCGGACCAATTAGAAACAAAAATAAAAAGAAACAGAGTTCCAATAAAGGGAACCCAAGTTTCATATTCTTCTCCAACCTGAGTAAAACAAAGGTCTCGAATGAATTCAAGGATATATTCAAAAAAATTTTGACCGTCAGTTGGAATAGTTTTTGGATTTCGAACAGCTAGTGTAGCTGAACCTAATAAGATAGCAATTACAACCCAAGAAGTAATAAGCACTTGGGCATGTACTTGGAAGCCCCCTATTTGCCAATAGAAATGTTGGCCTACTTCAACACCCGATATATCGTAGATCCCTTTTAGGGTAATGAAACATGATAGAACGTCCATTTTGGCGGTCCTCTATAAAAAATATAAATTGAAAAGGTAATTATTTTGATTCAAACATCTCTTTCTCAATTTGCTTTGCTGCTTATTTTATGAATCATTGTGATGTAAATAACACTATGAATGAGGTTCCCAATAAAAAAAAAAGAAACAAGATCATCCTCAAAGCTTTCTTAAGCTAATATGATCCTTAATAATTGCAAATAAAAATTTGTTAAGAACAAATCGGATTGAAGCTATAGCGTCATCATTCGCCGGAATAGAAATATCCGCAAGGTCAGGGTCGCCATTTGTATCGATAAAACAAATTGTTGGAATTCCCAACGCCATACATTCTCTAAGGGCCGTATATTCTTCTTGCTGATCAACGATAATTACAATATCGGGCAACTGCGTCATATATTGAATCCCACCCAGATATGTTTGCAACTGATTGAATTGTCTCTTCAACATAGCTGCATCTCGTTTCGGAATACAGTTGAATTTCCCTGTCCTTAGTTCTGTTCTCAAGTCCCTAAACTTATGAAGTCTCGTTTCTGTAGTGGACCAATTCGTTAACATACCACCAAGCCATTTTTTATTAACATAATGACACCGAGCCCTTATAGCAACCCATGCGACTGAATTGGCTACTTTCTTTTTGGTACCAACAAGTAATAATTTTTTTCCTTGCCTTGTTGCATCAAAAACCAAATCACAAGCTTCTGATAAAAAACGAGCCGTTCTAGTAAGATTTGTAAGATGAGTACCTTTGCGCTTTCCAGAGATATATGTTGTCATTCTAGGATTCCATTTCCTAGTACTATGACCCAAATGAACTCCTGCTTCCATCATATCTTCTAGATGGATGTTCCAATATTTTCTTGTCATTTTTCCTCACATTTTTTCTATTTTTTATTTCAACAAATGAAGAGATACACTACGGAAATAAAAATTGTTCCAATGGAACCCGAAGGGGTTCATTTCTTTCTATTCGTGATTGTTGTGACTATCCATCTTAAGAATCATTCAATCTTAAAATAATGATCGTTCTGATAAGATATTTTTTTTTAGGAGAATTGTTTCAAATGGAAGAATAAAATTGCCCTCTGCGATATAAAAACTTATCTCATTTCCCCCACGAATAGATTCTTTTTTTTAGTTTTTAAAGGAATGTTGTGCTGTTGCCTTCTTGAACGGTGCACTAATCCTTTTTTGAATCCGGTACCGGCGGGTATAATCCTTCCCAGAATAACGTTCTCTTTTAGCCCTTTCAACCAATCAACACGACCCCGGATAGATGCTTTTGCCAAAACTCGAGCAGTTTCTTGAAAACTGGCTTCGGATATAAAACTTTGAGTATTCAAAGATGTTCGCGTTATTCCCAATAAGATCGCTCGATAACAGATCACTTCTTCCAAAGCACGCCCCGTTCGTTCCGCTCGTAAAAATCCAATAAGTTCCCCGGGTAAAAAAACATGAGACATTCCATCTTCTGAAACCAAAACTTTTGATGTTATTTGACGTACAATCATTTCTATATGTTTAGTATGAATTTGCACTCCCTGGGATTGATAAAGACTTTGGATCTTATTCACCAAATAAATACGACTTTGCACAATAGTTAGCTCAGCACCAATCAAGAAAACCCAAGGATTTCCAAGAATTCTTGTTATACGTTCATTCCAACTCTTCACCCTTGATTCTAGGTTACTCGATATGGAATTAATCGAGCGAACTTCTAGTACGTGTTCCACTTTTGGGAGACCCTGCGTGATATCACCAGATTTTGATTTTTTATATATAAATGTGACTAATGTGTTTCCTTCGTACAGGATAGACCCATAATGGCCACGAATAGTTGATCCGGGAGTGGCTAAATAAGACTTAGCTGATCTTATTACTAAAGAGTGAACTTGAACAATTAGAACTTGACCCGATTTGAGTGTTCTGTTTTTAGCTATCCATACATTTTCACAAATAAACTGACCAAGCCAATAGCTGGATGTCTCTTCAAAAGAATTTTGATAGGGAAAATACCAATTCAAATGGAATGGATTCAAAATGATGTGACTGCATGGATCGGGATTATAAATTATCCCATTTTCATCCATAAAAAAATATTTTTTTAGTCCTTGAAAACTCTGTTTGAAATTGTAAAGGTGCAAATAGTGAGTTACCAAGGTCTGATTATGAGTTATTAAAGAATAGTCAAATGAATACAAATGAACAACGAGAAGTTCAATTCCAAAAGGACCTAATGAATCCCTAATTGGAATAATGAAATCTTTTTTTTTTATTGATGATTCTTTTATTGCATTGTGATATTTTTTGACACCGACAAATGGACCCATTCGAAAAAAATCGGCTGATGACAAAATGATCAAAGATTGACATTCTTTCTTTCTATTCAATAACGTACGAATGGTTCCTTTATTTTTTTGGCTAAGGCTAAGGGATTCTTGAATCCTCATTGTTGGCTTAGAATAAAATGGATTGATATTGGTGCCATCTGATACATTCTCAGAGATCCATCCTGACGGATCATTCCTTTTTCCGGTATACGAAAAAAAGGGGTCTTTCGCTAAGTCAATTCTTAGTAAATCCCGAATCAAACCGTTAGTCCTTACTTCAGCAAAAGAAGCATAAGCCTCTTTCGAAGAACTTTTTTTGTCTTGGTTCAGCACTAAACACATCCGAACGAATGGAAGACTTGTGCCATAAATTTCCCACGTTATGGGTTGTTTTTTACTAAAGATATAATTGAAACCTTGAAGTTGCACATGAGCCCTTTCTCGTAAAATATCCTGTGGAAAATGTGTTGATAAATTGATACCGTCCGCTATTTCATATGTGACTACGGGCCGAACAAAAAAAAAAAAAAAAACTTTTTTTTGTAGGTGTAATCCGTTGGACATAGATCCAATTTTTCATTTTTTTGAATTCCTTGGAATTTTTTCCCATTCCTCCACCTGGTGGTATCAAAATGCCGCTGTGATAGCATATCTTATCTTTCTCTCCAGGAAAATGGATCTCTCCAGAAAATATTTTAAGTTCAATCCTTTTTTTTCTATCCACTCGGACCCATCCACCTGACCGGCTTCTTGTATTCAAAGCGATTCGTGTATCGACTCCAATGAGACTATTGTTCCGTACCATTATGGAAGAATATCCAGGTAATAGATGCACTTCCTCAGGAATGAAAAAAAATTGATCTACTTTCTTTTGGTACTTTGGACTAAATTTTTGGACTCTTCGATACTCAATCTCAAAATTTTCTTTTTTTTTAACAATTGAATGCACCTCTATCCCATATTTAGTAATGACCAAACTTTTTATTTTGTATTGAGGATCATCGAAATAAGAAAGAATACTTTTTCTACAGCAAATACCATTGATAGGTATATCAATCAAGATACACGAGAGGGGGATTAGTTCTTTATCACCTTCTATAATCCATTGGAACGGAATGATGAATCTCTTTCGTCGCCTCTTTGCCAATAAATCAGAATTTTTGTGTAGAATGACAGGAAGATTACAACGATCCGTGCATCTGATTCTATTGAGTTCTGAATAATCAGTCCTGTGTTCGTTTTTACCAGAAAAATCCGAACGAAATAATTTGTTTCTAACTTGATCATTATCATTAGTAAATGGAAGGTTCAAAAGAGATCCTTGTTCGACAGAACGAGAAGAAACCTTCATTTTATCTTGATCCTTATAGAGAGCCAAGTCTATGTTCAACGGACTTCCTGATAATATCCATAAATGACTTGTTTTTGGTAATAGATGAACATCACTATATGTAAATTCAGGTGCATGGTACACATCGGTACTCCAATGCATTTCTCCCTCGGAGTCAGAATAGATATGTTTTTGAACCCTCTCTTTCAAATTCAAAGTCGATGTTCCCGCGCGAATTTCAGCAATCGCCTGTTCTGATTTGACATATTGATCATTTTGAACTAAAAGAAAGCTTTTAGGCGGAATCTTCACGTTATGTGTCGTCATATCTTCTTGACTCTCAATATGTACATACAAGTTGATGTAACATACAAAAGCAGGATATCCATGACGTGTACGTGTG